AAGCTCTTATTTTCATATTTCGGTATTCCTTTCTTAAACTATGAATCTACTCTTTGGGAAAAAATAAGTCTCTTTGCTTGAATTTTTGAACTTTTAATTTATTACTCTAGAAAAAATAAAAACCTAATCCTTTGAATCTTTGATATCCTTCAAATCTTCGGTATCCTTTGAGTCTTCGGTACGCTTCGAATCCTTATGGGGAAGTCTATAAATTATACGCCCCTTGCTTGAATCATAACGACTTACTTCAATTTTGACCCTATCCCCCATCAGTATTCGTATAGAACTAGACCGGATCTTTCCTGAAATATAGCCCAGGATGATGGTGTCATTCTCTAGGCGAACGCGGAACATTCCGTTGGGTAGGGCTTCCGTAACTAAACCCTCGAAAGTAATTTTTGCTTCTCTTGGGTTTTTTTTTTCTCTCCTATTTTTTTTTTCTGTCATATTTTTTTTCTCCTATTTTTCAAATAAAAAAAGAAAAATAGGAAGTTCAAGATAGAATTTGGGTACTATAGGCGGGCCGATTACCATATATAACATAAGACTTCTCCCCCAATTCTATTTAGTCGAGCTTCTCGATCTGTCATTATACCTCGAGAAGTAGAAAGAATAGCAATTCCCATTCCGCCCAAAACCTTAGGAATTCCTTGATAGTTGGCATAAATTCGTAAGCCGGGTCGGCTGATACGCTTTAAAAAGGTTCTAGTTCTATATATTCCTTTTCTAGTCTTTCTCTTTTGATGTCGCAAAGTTGAAACCAAGAAATATCTGTTACTTTCCTTATGTTTCCGAACACTTTCAATAAAACCCTCTCGTAGAAGTATTTTAACAATGTTTTCGGTAATATTTGTGGATACTACTCGAATAGTTCCTTTTTTATTCATGTCCGCGTTTCTTATAGAGGTTAGTAAATCAGCAATAGTGTCCTTGCCCATAAGATTCTAATTCTAGGTTCCTCCTAATTTTTCTATAATCAACATGTTTTCTTTTTTCTTTTAATTTAGGATTCTAAAGCATATACGTGAAACACAATCTATTAATTTTTTTTTATCTATATCTTGTCTACTAGTATTTATAATACTTCAGGAGCTAATGAAACTATTTTAGTAAAATTCAATTCTCTCAATTCCTCGGCGATCGCGCCAAAAATGCGAGTTCCCTTTGGATTTCCTTTTTGATCAATGATAACCGCTGCATTGTCATCATAGCGTATTATTATACCGTCTTCGCATTTGAACTCTTTACATGTACGTACAATTACAGCTCGAATTACTTCGGATCTTTCTAGAGGCATTTGGGGCACTGCGTCTTTGATTACAGCAACAATAACGTCACCAATACGAGCATATCGCTGATTACTAGCAGCTCCTATCACTCGAATACACATCAATTTTCGAGCTCCACTGTTATCTGCTACATTTAAAAGGGTCTGAGGTTGAATCATATTATTTGGATTTCAATTTGTTATTTCAATGCAAAAGGATGAAAGAAATATTGTCTTTCCAGAAAGAGGAACCTGGTTTTTTTTCAATACTACTTGTTTTTTTTGGGGGGGGTTCTATATTTCTAATCGAAGAAATTGACTTCGTATGGGCATTTTACTGGCAGCTATTTCCATAGCTGCTCTAGCTACAGTTTCGGATACTCCGCCCATTTCATAAAGTATTCGACCTGGTTTAACAACGGCTACCCAATATTCGGGGGATCCCTTTCCTGAACCCATACGTGTTTCCGTGGGTCTTATTGTAACCGGTTTGTCGGGAAATATACGTACCCATATTTTTCCACCACGACGTGCATATCGTGTCATTGCTCTGCGTCCTGCTTCTATCTGCCTCGCCGTGATCCAAGTGGGTTCAAGTGCTTGAAGAGCATATCTACCAAAACAAATACGATTGCCTCGGTAGGATTTTCCCTTCATTCTTCCTCTATGTTGTTTACGAAATCTGGTTCTTTTGGGGTTATAGTCGAAGGTTCTCTCTTAGTTCCATCTCTACTGCAAAACTGGACATGAGAGTTTCTTCTCATCCAGCTCCTCGCGAATCAAATAAGAAAGTGTGCAAATTTCTCTAATTCCATAATATTCTAAAATATTACGGATAGATACATATTAATAGAAAAAGTTAGGGTTTTTTAATATTGAATTTGTTAAAATAGAAAAATATATAGTCAAGAAAGAAGATCCTGAATAGATCTAGCTGTGTATGTTTATTTATCTATATTCTATATTTATAGATAATGTAATCCTTTATTTTTTTTATTGAATCGCGGTAAAGTATTCTAATTCAATAAAAATTTCGCGGGCGAATATTTACTCTTTCTTGTCTTATTTGTTCATTCATAACCTTTTCAAATAAGGCAATTTTTTTGGTTTGTTCCGCCATCCCACCCAATGAAGTATTAGGATTCTTTTCAATAAAATCCTATGCAGTCATAGGTTCTGTCGTTCCCACTGCTTCCCCTTTAATGGTTAGGTTTGAATTTCGCAATGGAGCTTCCAAAAAATTTCTTTCCGAGTCAATTTCTCAGTTTTATTAACCCCGGTGGCTCTTTGTTATTGCTTGAAATTTGTATTTCTTGTTTCAATCAAATTACGATTTCGAATTCTCTGTTTTTTGATTATATTGATGCTTTATCACATTGCTTTTTATGATGTAATTCATAGACCATACATATTGGAATCCTATATCTTTCTTTTTTTCTCTTCCTTCTTTCTATCATCCCTCCTTTTATCCACATCCTTTTAGTTTTGCTTCACAACTTAGAATCCTATTTCTTTTTATAGAAAAAATTGCAGTTGCTGCACGTATATGATAGATTTACTCATTTATGATAGATGTATTTATTCATATAGTGACTGTTTCTTAGTTAGGATCTCGACAATACGAAGCAATAGGTTGGTTATTAGTTCATTTTTTATAATTACTAAGTTTTTTCTTTTTCTATAAAGAATTCTAGTAGGGTTCATTCCATTTTTATTTTTTTTTGAATCTTCTTTTTGGACCCTAAAGAAAAAATTAACGAGTCACACACTAAGCATAGCAATTTTATTAAAAGATTTCTCAATTTTCATTAAATCTTATAGAAAGAGGTAGAATTTCTTCTTTTTTCAGGGATTTTAGGAAAAATAAAGCTCTTGTCATTTTTTATTCTATCACTGAGCAGAATAGGAAGACAGGGTTAGTTATTCTTCGTCTACGAATATCCAAATTTTGACTCCTAATACTCCATAGATAGTTCGAATTGGATAGCAGCAATAATCAATTTTAGCGCGAATTGTTTGGAGGGGAAGTCTACCCTTTTTGATGCATTCGGCGCGTGCAATTTCTTTCCCCGCGAGACGGCCTGCAATTTTTACTTTTACTCCCTTTATATCTGCCTTTTTAGTTAATTCAATGGCTTTTTTCATTGCCTTTCGGAATGAAACTCTATTTTTTAATTGGAAAGCTATATATTCTGCAAGAATGTTAGGTTGTCTATAAGGTTCTTTTACTTTTTCGATCCCAATATTAAGTCTCTGGTTTACAGAATTAACTTCCTTTTGTAGATCTTTCTCTAATTCTTCGATTGCTCCTTTTCTCTTTAATAAATTGGGGAATCCGATATGGATTATGACGTGAATTGTATCGATTTCTTTTTTAATTTCTATATGTGTAATTACTTCAGAACTTGAGCCTGAGTCCATTTTTCTATTATGTGTAATTACTTCGGAATTTGAGTCTGATTCTATTTTTTTATTCGAGCCTTTTTTCCTATTCTTTTGTATATAGTTCTTGATACAATTCCGTATTTTTTTATCTTCCTGTAGACCTTCTGAATAATTTTTTGGTTGTGCGAACCAAAAGGAATGGTGATTTTGGGTTGTACCAAGTCTGAAACCAAGTGGATTTATTTTTTGTCCCATATTTTTCTATTCTATTTTTTTTTTACTTAGATAGATGATAGATCTAAAGATTATTTAGAATTCTTTACTATATTTAGTACAATTGTTATATGACACATGGTTTTTTTTATGGGAGAACTACGTCCTCGAGCCCGAGGTCTGAATTTATTCATAATAGTACTCCTACTGACTTCGGCTTTAGTGATAAATAAATTTGCTTTGTCGAAATCCCTATAATGAGTAGCGTTTGCCGCTGCCGAATAAACCAACTTTAAGATGGGATAAGATGCTCGATAAGGCATGAGGTTCAATATCATAACAGTTTCCTCATAGTAACGCCAACGAATCTCATCAAGAACTCTTTGTGCTTTGAAAACAGACATATGGATGCGTTTTTGTGCTTTGAAAACCCGTTCAAACTTAAGTAGACGATCGGTTGGTACTTTTCTTGCGAGTTTCCTTAGCCCACTCTTCTTCTTCTTTATCCTAGGGGTATACTTTACCAGTTTGAAACTTGTCATAAATAAGGTTATTCCCCGCCTACCTATTTCTTTTTTTTATTTTGAATCTTTCTATTCTGAATTCAGTTAACGACGAGATTTAGTATCTTTTCTTGCACTTTCATAACTCGTGAAATGCCGAGTAGGCACGAATTCCCCCAATTTGCGACCTACCATAGGATTTGTTATGTAAATAGGTATATGTTCCTTTCCATTATGAATCGCGATTGTATGGCCAACCATTGCGGGTAGAATGCTGGATGCCCGGGACCATGTTACTATTGTTTCTTTCTCCTCCTTCATATTGACCTTTTCTATTTTTGCCAATAAATGAAGAGCTACAAAAGGATTCGTTTTTTTTCGTGTCACAGCTGATTACTCCTTTTTTTCCATTTTAAAGAGTGGCATTCTATGTCCAATATCTCGATCGAAGTATGGAGGTCAGAATAAATAGAATAATGATGAATGGAAAAAAGAGAAAATCCTTTAGCTGGATAAGGGGCGGATGTAGCCAAGTGGATCAAGGCAGTGGATTGTGAATCCACCATGCGCGGGTTCAATTCCCGTCGTTCGCCCATCGCATTATTGCAAATTCCAAAAATGCAATTTTCCATATTCCTAGTTACGTATTTACTTACGGCGACGAAGAATAAAACTATCACTATATTTTTTCCTTTTCCTAGTTCTTCTTCCAAGCGCAGGATAACCCCAAGGGGTTGTGGGTTTTTTTCTACCAATGGGGGCTTTCCCTTCACCGCCCCCATGGGGGTGGTCCACAGGGTTCATAACTACCCCTCTTACTACGGGGCGTTTACCTAGCCAACACTTAGATCCGGCTCTACCCAAACTTTTTTGGTTCACCCCAACATTACCCACTTGTCCGACTGTTGCTAAGCAGTTTTGGGATACCAAACGGACCTCCCCAGATGGTAATCTTAAAGTGGCCGATTTACCTTCTTTTGCAATCAGTTTCGCTACAGCACCTGCTGCTCTAGCTAATTGCCCACCCCTTCCACGTGTGATTTCTATGTTATGTATAGCCGTGCCTAAGGGCATATCGGTTGAAGTAGATTCTTCTTTTCTCTCAAAAAACCCCTTCCCAAACTGTACAAGCTTCTTCCAAAGCATACGGCTTTCTAGATGTATATGACGATCTCTAGACAGATGGATCTTATATGAATCGTATGATGAAGTACCACATGAGTGGATATATAGGAAAGGAATCCAAATCTGCCGAATCGCTCATGTTATGATCTTCTACATCCTAGGTCTCCGCGTTCCGTCATCTGGCTTATGTTCTTCATGTAGCATTCAGATCGAATGACTCTATGAAATTACGTCGATACTTCTACATATTATGGGTAACGTAGGAGACATCCCTATTTTCCCCCGGGGGTCTTAATTACCACTGCTTAGCTTTCAATTCGCCTCTGACCATCAAATTAAATGTGAATAACCCGTCCTCCTCTCTTTGAAACAAGGGGCGCTTCCGGTTCTGTGCGTGCTTCAAACAATTTTGTCTTCTCCATATTACCATATCTCTAGAGTCAATAATTTTCTATGAGGAACTACTGAACTCAATCACTTGCTGCCGTTACTCAACAGTTTTCTGTTGAGGTCTATCCCGTAGAGGTAGTCAAATTGGATCAGTGATCGATTTCTAGGTTTCGTCGTAAACCTAATTGGTTACTTCCAATTACGTAAATCAATAGTTCAAACCGCACTCAAAGGTAGGGCATTTCCCATTGATATAGGAACTTTTGTACCAGAAACAATAGTATCTCCAATTATAGCCCCTCTGGGATGTAAAATATATCTCTTCTCACCATCCCCATAGTGTATGAGACAAATGTACGCATTTCGATTAGGGTCGTATTCTATGGTTACGATTCTACCAGATATGTCTTTTTGATTCCGTCGAAAATCGATTTTACGGTATAGGCGCTTATGACCTCCCCCTCTATGCCTTGCGGTAATGATTCCTCTGGAATTACGACCTTTACCACAACGGTGCCGTCCATGGATCAAATTATTTCGTGGATTGGATTTCACTTGCCTGTCTACGGTTCCCTTGCGTGTGCTCGGGATAGGTGTTTTGTATAAATGTTTCGCCGTATTATTAAGTATTCTCCTTTAGTTTTTTTCTCTATCTAGAAGTGGAATAGAATAACCCGGTTGAAGGGTAATGATCATACGTCTGTAATGCATTGTATGCCCCAGAATAGGGCCCATTCTTCTACCCTTTCCGGGTAGTCGATGGCTATTCACAGCTACTACCTTAACACCAAAGAAGAGTTCGACCCAATGCTTTATTTCTGTCTTAGTGAATCCCGATTCGACATTAAAAGTATATTGATTCTTTCCCAATAAACGAAGACTTTTTTCTGTAAATACTGCGTATTTGATTCCATCCATAAATCGACTTTCCCTCCTATGCTCTGAGTTCCAGTATCGATAAGAATTCGAGTTCTTATTGTTCTTATGTTATGGTATGAATATACCATACCAATTCGTTATGTATGGATGATGGATGAGATTCCATGGATAGAGAGCCAGTTCCAATAGACTTATGGAACGTTCCGGTTCGCGTGCATCCAGCAGGAATTGAACCCGCAAATTTACCAATTATGAGTTGGGCGCTTTAACCATTCAGCCATGGATGCTTAACAGGGATCATCGTACATCGTAAATAACCAATTTTCATATAGAAAGACATATCATAGAAAAATGAAATCGAAAATATTCGGAGATGGCAAATATTCGGAGATGACTATGAAAACACCTCTCTGGATCCTCGAATTGAAAAAGAGATTGAGAGGGATCAAGAATCCTAATTCTCGTTATTTGGAATGGATCCAATTCTATTGAGTCTGACTCATAGTGATCATTTCTCTTTAGCAAAGAATGACCTTGGTTATCAAAGGATTGAACAACCGGGATCCATTTACTTATGATACCTAGTTGACATTGATAACAAGGATCTAATGAATTATGAGTTTAATAGATCCTCTTTAGCAGAAAGACGTATATTCCTTGCTCATTATCACACAATCACTTATTCCCAAACCTCGTAGGGGGCTAATCGTTTTCATTTACCATTTCATGGAAAATCCT